GCTAACGTAGCTTAACTAAAGCATAACACTGAAGATGTTAAGATGGGCCCTAGAAAGCTCCGTAAGCACAAAGGTTTGGTCCTGACTTTACTATCAACTCTAGCTAAACTTACACATGCAAGTATCCGCATTCCCGTGAGAATGCCCTACAGTTCCCTGCCCGGGAACAAGGAGCTGGTATCAGGCACAGCAATGCTAGCCCACGACACCTTGCTTAGCCACGCCCCCAAGGGAACTCAGCAGTGATAAACATTAAGCCATAAGTGAAAACTTGACTTAGTCAAAGCTAAGAGGGCCGGTTAAACTCGTGCCAGCCACCGCGGTTATACGAGAGACCCAAGTTGATAGATGCCGGCGTAAAGCGTGGTTAAGATTCTTACAATACTAAAGCCGAACACCTTCAGAGCTGTTATACGCACCCGAAGGTTAGAAGACCACCCACGAAAGTGGCTTTACAACGCTGAACCCACGAAAGCTACGACACAAACTGGGATTAGATACCCCACTATGCCTAGCCGTAAACATTGGTAATGCAGTACATTCATTACCCGCCCGGGAACTACGAGCATCAGCTTGAAACCCAAAGGACTTGGCGGTGCTTTAGATCCACCTAGAGGAGCCTGTTCTAGAACCGATAACCCCCGTTCAACCTCACCTCCCCTTGTTTTCCCCGCCTATATACCGCCGTCGTCAGCTTACCCTGTGAAGGCCAAATAGTAAGCAGAATTGGTACAACCCAAAACGTCAGGTCGAGGTGTAGCGCATGGGGAGGGAAGAAATGGGCTACATTTCCTGCCACAGGAAACACGAACGATGCACTGAAACGCACATCTGAAGGAGGATTTAGCAGTAAGCAGGAAATAGAGCGTCCCGCTGAAATTGGCCCTGAAGCGCGCACACACCGCCCGTCACTCTCCCCAAGCCTACTGACTAATGTAACTAAAATCTTATAATCGCGAAGGGGAGGCAAGTCGTAACATGGTAAGTGTACCGGAAGGTGCACTTGGAAAAATCAGAGCGTAGCTAAGATAGAAAAGCATCTCCCTTACACTGAGAAGTCCTCCGTGCAAGTCGGAGCGCCCTGACGCCCAACAGCTAGCCCCCAAAGCAGAAGCAACAAACCAACATTTATACCCCTAAATACACTAGTATTGTATTAAGTAAACCATTTTTCCCCTTAAGTATGTGCGACAGAAAAAGGACAACGGAGCGATAGAGAAAGTACCGCAAGGGAACGCTGAAAGAGAAATGAAATAACCCAGTGAAGCCTGAGAAAGCAGAGGTTTAACCTCGTACCTTTTGCATCATGATTTAGCCAGTGTACCCCAAGCAAAGTGAGCTTTAGTTTGGTAACCCGAAACTAAGTGAGCTACTCCAAGACAGCCTATTAATAGGGCAAACCCGTCTCTGTGGCAAAAGAGTGGGAAGAGCTTTGAGTAGAGGTGACAGACCTACCGAACTTAGTTATAGCTGGTTGCCTGGGAATTGGATAGAAGTTCAGCCTCCCCGATTCTTTATTCACCTCAGTAGTACCCCTTCTGATACTTTAAGAAGCCGAGAGAGTTAGTCAAAGGGGGTACAGCCCCTTTGAACCAAGATACAACTTTTCCAGGAGGGTAAAGATCATAATTACAGAAGGTAATATATTTGGGTGGGCCTAAAAGCAGCCATCCCCCTAGAGAGCGTTAAAGCTCAGATATGCAACTACCCCTTTTATTCGGATCATTCAATCTTATCCCCCTAGTTTTACCAGGCCGTCCCATGCATACATGGGAGTGACCCTGCTAATATGAGTAATAAGAGAGCCAACGCCTCTCTCCTTGCACATGTGTAAATCGGAACGGACACCCCACCGAACCTTAACGGCCCCAATCCAAGAGGGTACTGAACAACAGATCAAACAACCAGAAAAACATTCAATACGCCAACCGTTAACCCCACACAGGTGTGCCCACAGGGAAAGACTAAAAGAAAGAGAAGGAACTCGGCAAACACACCAAGCCTCGCCTGTTTACCAAAAACATCGCCTCTTGTACACTTTAAAATAAGAGGTCCCGCCTGCCCTGTGACTATGAGTTTAACGGCCGCGGTATTTTGACCGTGCGAAGGTAGCGCAATCACTTGTCTTTTAAATGGAGACCTGTATGAATGGCATAACGAGGGCTTAACTGTCTCCTCTTTCAAGTCAATGAAATTGATCTCCCCGTGCAGAAGCGGGGATAGCACCATTAGACGAGAAGACCCTATGAAGCTTTAGATGTAAGACAGATCATGTTAAACACTCCTCCATAAAGGACAAAACCAGATGAGCCCTGTTCTGATGTCTTTGGTTGGGGCGACCGCGGGGAAATAAAAAACCCCCACGTGGAATGGGAGTACTTCCTCCTACAGCTAAGAGCTCCTGCTCTAATTAACAGAATTTCTGACCAATAAGATCCGGCAACGCCGATCAACGAACCGAGTTACTCTAGGGATAACAGCGCAATCCCCTTTTAGAGCCCATATCGACAAGGGGGTTTACGACCTCGATGTTGGATCAGGACATCCTAATGGTGCAGCCGCTATTAAGGGTTCGTTTGTTCAACGATTAAAGTCCTACGTGATCTGAGTTCAGACCGGAGTAATCCAGGTCAGTTTCTATCTATGATATGATCTTCTCTAGTACGAAAGGACCGAGAAGAGGAGGCCCATACCTCAAGTACGCCTCACCCCCACCTAATGAAGACAACTAAACTAGGCAAGAGGGCATGCCCCCCTGCCGGAGAGAACGGCATGTTGAGGTGGCAGAGCCCGGCAATTGCAAAAGGCCTAAGCCCTTTCCACAGAGGTTCAAGTCCTCTCCTTAACTATGATTTCAGTACTTGTTACCCACATCGTCAACCCCCTAGCCTTTATCGTGCCCGTGCTCCTGGCTGTTGCGTTTCTGACCCTTCTCGAACGGAAAGTCCTAGGCTACATACAGCTGCGTAAGGGTCCTAATATCGTGGGCCCTTACGGACTCCTCCAACCCATCGCCGACGGAGTGAAGCTGTTTATTAAGGAACCTGTCCGCCCTTCCACCGCTTCCCCCCTCCTCTTCTTACTCACCCCCATTCTTGCACTCACACTAGCCCTGACTCTTTGAGCCCCCATGCCCATGCCATACCCCGTAGTAGACCTCAACCTCGGGATCCTTTTTCTTCTTGCTCTCTCTAGCCTAGCCGTCTACTCAATTCTGGGCTCGGGCTGGGCCTCCAATTCAAAGTACGCCCTTATTGGCGCCCTGCGGGCCGTGGCTCAGACAATTTCTTATGAAGTTAGCCTAGGGCTGATTCTTTTGAACATTATTATTTTTACGGGGGGCTTTACCTTGCAAACCTTTAATGTGGCCCAAGAAAGTATCTGGCTGATTATGCCTGCTTGACCTCTGGCCGCAATGTGGTACATCTCCACCCTCGCAGAAACTAACCGTGCCCCCTTCGATCTTACTGAGGGGGAATCAGAGCTAGTTTCGGGCTTTAACGTCGAGTATGCGGGAGGGCCTTTCGCTCTGTTCTTTTTGGCGGAATACGCAAACATTTTACTTATGAACACCCTTTCCGCTACCTTGTTCTTGGGAGCCTCCCACATCCCCACTATTCCTGAGCTTACTGCTATTAATCTAATGACTAAGGCAGCGCTTCTATCAGTCGTGTTTCTGTGGGTACGAGCCTCCTACCCTCGGTTTCGGTACGACCAACTCATGCACCTCATCTGAAAGAATTTTCTTCCCCTGACCCTAGCCCTAGTTATCTGGCACCTGGCACTCCCCATTGCGTTTGCCGGCCTGCCCCCCCAGCTATAGTCCAGGAGTTGTGCCTGAAGCAAAGGGCCACTTTGATAGAGTGAACCATGGGGGTTAAAGTCCCCCCAGCTCCTTAGAAAGAAGGGACTCGAACCCTACCTGAAGAGATCAAAACTCTTAGTGCTTCCACTACACCACTTCCTAGTAAAGTCAGCTAATTAAGCTTTTGGGCCCATACCCCAAACATGTTGGTTAAACTCCTTCCTTTACTAATGAACCCCTACATCTTAGCCGCCCTCCTCTTTGGTTTAGGCCTGGGCACCACAATTACATTCGCGAGCTCACACTGGCTCCTGGCCTGAATAGGTCTTGAAATGAACACTCTTGCCATCATCCCTCTGATGGCGCAGCACCACCACCCCCGAGCAGTAGAAGCCACCACTAAATACTTTCTCACCCAGGCCACTGCTGCCGCCATGCTTCTTTTTGCCAGCACTACTAACGCATGATTAACCGGACAATGAGACATCCAACAAATAACCCACCCCCTTCCTATTACACTAATTACACTCGCCCTAGCACTCAAAATCGGCCTGGCGCCTGTCCATTCGTGACTTCCCGAGGTTCTTCAAGGGTTAGACCTTACTACCGGACTCATCCTCTCCACCTGACAAAAGCTCGCCCCTTTTGCCCTCCTACTTCAAATTCAGCCTGCCAACTCAACAATTCTAATTGCTTTTGGCCTAGCATCCACCCTTGTGGGAGGCTGGGGGGGCTTAAATCAGACTCAGCTCCGTAAAATTCTTGCTTATTCATCTATCGCCCATCTTGGCTGGATAATTCTAATTCTTCAATTCTCCCCCTCCCTCACCCTCGTAACCCTGCTAACATATTTTGTCATAACGCTATCAACATTTCTTGTATTTAAGTTAAATAAGGCAACTAATATTAATATACTCGCCACTTCCTGGGCTAAGGCACCCGTACTGACAACACTTACCCCCCTGGTCCTTCTATCACTTGGAGGTCTCCCGCCCCTCACAGGTTTTATACCAAAGTGACTCATCCTGCAAGAGCTGGCTAAGCAGGGCCTTGCCCCAACGGCGACCCTCGCCGCAATGTCAGCACTCCTGAGTCTCTATTTTTACCTTCGGCTCTCGTACGCAATGACTTTAACTATATCACCCAATAACTTAACGGGCACAACCCCCTGACGCCTCCAGCACTCGCAACTCACCCTTCCCCTAGCCGTCGTGACTTCCGCCACTCTTATGCTTCTCCCAGTAACCCCCGCAGTTATTGCACTCCTGACTCTTTAAGGGACTTAGGTTAGCACAAGACCAAGGGCCTTCAAAGCCCTAAGCGAGAGTGAGAATCTCTTAGTCCCTGATAAGACTTGCGGGATATTACCCCACATCTCCTGCATGCAAAACAGACACTTTAATTAAGCTAAAGCCTTTCTAGGTGGGTAGGCCTCGATCCTACAAGATCTTAGTTAACAGCTAAGCGCTCAAGCCAGCGAGCATCCATCTACCCTTTCCCCCGCCTGTCCGGGGACAAAAGGCGGGGGAAAGCCCCGGCAGACGCTAGCCTGCTCCTTAAGGTTTGCAATCTTATGTGTCAAACACCTCAGGGCTTGGTAAGAAGAGGACTTGAACCTCTGTCAATGGGGCTACAATCCACCGCTTGAACACTCAGCCATCCTACCTGTGGCCATCACACGTTGATTCTTCTCGACTAATCACAAAGACATCGGCACCCTTTATCTAGTATTTGGTGCTTGAGCCGGAATAGTAGGCACCGCCCTAAGCTTACTCATCCGAGCCGAATTAAGCCAACCCGGCGCACTCTTAGGGGACGATCAGATTTATAACGTAATTGTTACAGCACACGCCTTTGTAATGATCTTCTTTATAGTAATACCAATTATAATTGGAGGGTTTGGAAACTGACTTGTGCCACTTATGATTGGTGCCCCTGACATGGCATTCCCTCGAATAAACAACATGAGCTTTTGACTCCTTCCCCCCTCTTTCCTCCTACTTCTTGCCTCCTCTGGAGTAGAAGCTGGGGCTGGAACTGGGTGGACCGTTTACCCCCCACTGGCTGGGAACTTAGCGCATGCCGGGGCATCCGTTGATCTAACTATTTTTTCCCTCCACCTAGCAGGAATCTCTTCTATTCTAGGAGCCATCAACTTTATCACAACTATTATTAACATAAAACCCCCGGCTATTTCCCAATACCAAACGCCCCTGTTTGTATGAGCCGTCCTGATCACCGCCGTACTTCTCCTTCTCTCCCTCCCCGTGCTTGCAGCAGGTATTACGATACTTCTTACAGATCGAAACCTAAACACCACTTTCTTTGATCCCGCAGGAGGGGGAGACCCCATCCTTTACCAACATCTGTTCTGGTTTTTTGGACACCCAGAGGTCTATATTCTTATTCTACCCGGCTTTGGAATGATTTCCCACATTGTTGCCTACTACGCAGGTAAGAAAGAACCTTTTGGCTATATGGGTATGGTCTGAGCCATGATGGCCATCGGCCTACTAGGCTTTATTGTGTGAGCCCACCATATGTTTACAGTTGGGATAGACGTAGACACCCGGGCCTACTTTACCTCCGCAACCATAATCATTGCCATCCCCACCGGCGTTAAAGTCTTCAGCTGGCTCGCAACTCTTCATGGGGGCTCTATTAAATGAGAAACCCCCCTTCTATGGGCCCTAGGCTTCATTTTTCTCTTCACAGTAGGGGGACTAACTGGAATTGTTCTGGCCAATTCCTCCCTGGATATTGTTCTTCATGACACCTACTATGTGGTAGCTCACTTCCACTATGTTCTATCGATGGGCGCCGTATTCGCTATCGTAGCTGCCTTTGTGCACTGATTTCCCCTCTTTTCAGGCTATACCCTGCATAGCACCTGAACAAAAATCCACTTTGGTATTATGTTTGCAGGCGTAAATCTAACATTCTTTCCCCAACATTTCCTTGGACTGGCCGGAATACCTCGGCGATACTCAGACTACCCCGACGCCTATACTCTCTGAAATACAGTCTCATCCATTGGATCTCTCATTTCTCTAGTAGCAGTCATCATGTTCTTGTTTATTATTTGAGAAGCCTTTGCCGCCAAGCGTGAAGTGCTTGCAGTCGAAATAACCGCAACTAACATCGAGTGACTACACGGCTGCCCTCCTCCCTATCATACATTTGAAGAGCCTGCGTTTGTTCAGGTTCAATCTAATTAACGAGAAAGGGAGGAGTTGAACCCCCATGGGCTGGTTTCAAGCCAGCTACATAACCGCTCTGTCACTTTCTTTATAAGATACTAGTAAAATGGACATTACACTGCCTTGTCAAGGCAGAATTGCGGGTTGAAACCCCGCGTATCTTGTTTAACGAATGGCCCATCCCTCACAACTAGGATTTCAAGACGCAGCTTCACCTGTAATAGAAGAACTTCTTCATTTTCACGACCACGCCCTTATAATTGTGTTTCTTATTAGCACTCTAGTGCTTTACATTATTGTAGCGATAGTTTCCACTAAATTGACTAACAAATACATTTTAGATTCTCAGGAGATCGAGATTATCTGAACGGTGCTGCCTGCAGTCATTCTCATTTTGATTGCCCTACCCTCCCTTCGCATCCTATACCTTATAGACGAAATTAACGACCCCCACCTAACAATTAAAGCCATAGGACATCAGTGGTACTGAAGCTATGAGTATACGGACTATGAAGACCTGGGATTTGACTCGTATATGATTCCAACGCAAGACCTTACCCCGGGCCAATTTCGCCTTTTAGAAGCTGACCACCGAATAGTAATCCCAGTCGAGTCACCCATCCGGGTCTTAGTCTCCGCCGAGGACGTCTTACATTCATGAGCAGTCCCCGCATTAGGAGTAAAAATAGACGCGGTCCCTGGCCGCCTAAATCAAACAGCCTTCATCGCATCCCGACCCGGAGTCTTCTACGGACAATGCTCCGAAATTTGCGGCGCAAATCACAGCTTTATACCTATCGTAGTGGAGGCGGTTCCTCTAGAACATTTTGAAAACTGGTCCTCTCTAATACTTGAAGACGCCTCGCTAAGAAGCTAAATTGGGTCTAGCGTTAGCCTTTTAAGCTAAAGATTGGTGACTCCCACCCACCCCTAGCGACATGCCCCAACTCAACCCCGCCCCTTGATTTGCTATTCTTGTATTTACCTGACTAATTTTTTTAGTTGTTGTCCCTACAAAAATCCTAGCCCACACCTACCCTAATGAACCCACATCTCAAAGCACCGAGAAACCTAAAACAGAGCCCTGAACCTGACCATGACACTAAGCTTCTTTGATCAATTTATAAGCCCCACATTTATAGGAATTCCTCTTATAGCCCTTGCCCTGTCCCTCCCCTGAATTCTGTATCCCACACCCTCCACTCGATGGCTCAACAACCGTTTTATTGCACTCCAAAGCTGATTTATTAACCGTTTTACACAACAACTTCTTCTCCCCTTGAACACCGGGGGTCACAAATGAGCCGCCCTCTTGGCTTCCTTAATAATTTTTTTAATTACGCTTAATATGCTTGGCCTTCTCCCATATACCTTTACGCCCACTACCCAGCTGTCCCTTAACTTAGGACTGGCGGTACCCCTTTGACTAGCAACAGTCATTATTGGTATGCGAAACCAACCCACGCATGCCCTAGGACATCTTCTGCCAGAAGGCACCCCCGGTCCACTTATTCCTGTTCTTATTATCATCGAGACAATTAGCCTGTTTATCCGCCCCCTTGCCCTTGGAGTCCGACTTACAGCCAACCTCACCGCAGGTCACCTCTTAATTCAACTCATTGCCACAGCCGCCTTCGTTCTACTACCCTTAATACCTACGGTGGCAATCCTAACCTCCACAGTTCTTGTTCTTCTGACCCTGCTGGAAATTGCGGTAGCTATGATCCAGGCCTACGTATTTGTCCTGCTCCTAACCCTTTATCTACAAGAAAACGTCTAATGGCCCATCAAGCACATGCATATCATATAGTTGACCCTAGCCCCTGACCTCTTACAGGCGCGGTAGCCGCCCTGCTAATAACATCCGGCCTCGCAATCTGATTCCACTTCCACTCAACAACACTAATGGGTCTTGGCACAGCCCTTCTTCTATTAACAATGTACCAGTGATGACGAGACATTATCCGAGAAGGGACATTTCAAGGTCACCACACGCCCCCTGTGCAAAAAGGACTCCGCTACGGAATAATTCTCTTTATCACCTCAGAAGTCTTCTTTTTTCTTGGGTTCTTCTGGGCATTTTACCACTCAAGCCTGGCCCCAACCCCTGAACTAGGAGGTTGCTGACCACCCACGGGAATTACCCCCCTTGACCCCTTTGAAGTACCTCTCCTGAATACTGCTGTTCTCCTTGCCTCTGGGGTTACCGTCACCTGAGCCCACCACAGCATCATAGAGGGGGAACGCAAGCAGACCATTCAATCTCTCACGCTAACAATCCTCCTGGGCTTTTACTTCACGTTTCTTCAGGCCATGGAGTACTACGAAGCCCCTTTCACAATTGCAGACGGTGTTTATGGTGCCACATTTTTTGTAGCCACAGGTTTTCACGGCCTCCATGTTATTATTGGCTCCACATTTTTGGCCATCTGCCTTCTCCGTCAAGTTCAATACCATTTTACATCCGAACACCATTTTGGGTTTGAGGCAGCCGCCTGATATTGGCATTTTGTAGACGTTGTCTGACTTTTCCTTTACATCTCCATCTACTGATGAGGTTCCTAGTCTTTCTAGTATTAAGTAAGTATAAGTGACTTCCAATCACCCGGTCTTGGTTAAAGTCCAAGGAAAGATAATGAATTTAATTACAACTATTATTGCTATTACCACTATTTTACCCATCATCCTGGCACTTGTGTCCTTCTGGCTCCCCCAAATAACCCCCGACCACGAAAAGTTGTCCCCCTACGAATGCGGGTTTGACCCTTTGGGTTCAGCCCGTCTGCCTTTTTCACTTCGCTTTTTTCTTGTAGCTATTCTCTTTCTTCTCTTTGATCTGGAGATTGCCCTTTTATTACCTCTTCCCTGGGGGGACCAACTTGCGACCCCCTTACTGACATTTCTATGAGCTTCAGCCGTCCTAGCCCTCCTAACCCTTGGCCTCATCTATGAGTGGCTCCAGGGCGGCCTAGAGTGAGCCGAATAGGCAATTAGTCTAAGAAAAACATTTGATTTCGGCTCAAAAACTTGTGGTTAAAGTCCATAATTGCCTAATGACCCCCGTACATTTTGCTTTTTCATCAGCCTTTATTTTAGGACTAACAGGCCTGGCATTTCACCGCACCCACCTCCTCTCCGCTCTTTTGTGCTTGGAGGGAATAATACTCTCTTTGTTTATTGCCCTTTCCCTCTGAACCCTGCAACTCGACTCTACAAATTTCTCGGCAGCCCCCATGCTCCTTCTAGCATTTTCAGCCTGTGAAGCAAGTGCAGGCCTCGCCCTCCTGGTGGCCACCGCCCGCACCCACGGAACCGACCGACTTCAAAGCCTAAATCTTCTACAATGCTAAAGATTCTTATTCCGACACTTATGCTAGTCCCAACTGCTTGGGGGGCCTCATCCAAATGACTCTGGCCAACAACCCTCGCCCACAGCCTAATCATTGCCCTGGCTAGTCTAACTTGGTTGAAAAACGCCTCAGAAACTGGCTGGTCAAGCCTTGGCCTCTACATGGCAACAGATCCTCTATCTACCCCCCTCCTTGTTCTCACTTGCTGGCTTTTACCCCTCATGATTCTTGCGAGTCAAAACCATACAGCCGCGGAACCCGTGAATCGCCAACGAATGTACATTACGCTCCTAACATCCCTTCAGTTTTTTCTTATCCTGGCTTTTAGTGCCACTGAGGTAATTATATTCTACGTCATGTTTGAGGCCACTCTAATTCCCACCCTAATTATTATTACCCGCTGAGGGAACCAAACAGAGCGCCTCAACGCAGGTATTTACTTCCTATTCTATACCCTGGCGGGGTCGCTTCCTCTGCTGGTTGCCCTTCTCCTCCTACAGAAAAGCTCCGGCACCCTTTCGCTGATTACCCTTCAATTCTCAGACCCTTTCCAACTCACGTCTTTCGCGGACAAGCTCTGGTGAGCTGGCTGCCTTATGGCCTTCTTAGTAAAAATGCCTCTATATGGTGTCCACCTATGACTGCCCAAAGCCCACGTAGAAGCACCTGTTGCAGGCTCCATAATCCTAGCGGCTGTTCTCCTTAAGCTTGGGGGTTACGGAATAATACGAATCGTTGTCGTACTCGAACCCTTGACTAAGGACCTTAGCTACCCATTCATCATCTTTGCATTATGGGGGGTAATTATAACGGGCTCCATTTGTTTACGTCAAACAGATCTGAAGTCCCTCATCGCTTACTCCTCAGTAAGCCATATGGGCTTGGTCGTTGGAGGCATTCTTATCCAAACCCCCTGGGGCTTCTCGGGGGCCCTTATTTTAATAATTGCCCACGGACTAACGTCCTCTGCCCTTTTCTGCCTAGCTAACACAAACTACGAACGCACCCACAGCCGAACCATACTCCTAGCACGAGGCCTGCAGGTAGTTCTTCCTCTGATGACAGCCTGGTGATTTATCGCCAGCTTAGCTAACTTAGCCCTACCCCCTCTCCCCAACCTCATGGGAGAGCTAATGATCGTCACCTCTTTATTCAACTGGTCCTGATGGACCCTGGCATTGACGGGGGCCGGAATACTGATCACCGCAAGTTATTCCCTCTACATGTTTCTTATAACCCAGCGAGGTCCAATTCCGTCACACCTCATTGCCCTTGACCCCACCCACTCTCGAGAGCATTTACTCATGGCCCTTCACCTACTTCCCCTAATTCTCCTCATGCTTAAGCCCGAATTAATCTGAGGGTGGGCATTCTGTAGACATAGTTTAACGAAAACATTAGATTGTGATTCTAAAGACAGGGGTTAAAGCCCCCTTGTCCACCGAGAGAGGCTCGACAGCAACGAAGACTGCTAATCTCCGCGACCTTGGTTTAACCCCAGGGCTCACTCGCCTTCGCTTCTAAAGGATAACAGCTCATCCGTTGGTCTTAGGAACCAAAAACTCTTGGTGCAAATCCAAGTAGCAGCTATGCACCCCACTTCTCTTATAATAACCTCGAGCTTAATTATTATTTTTACCCTACTGGCTTTTCCTGTCTTTACTACACTAAACCCAGACCCCCGAGGACATAGCTGGGCCCTCTCCCACGTCAAGACTGCAGTAAAGCTGGCTTTTCTAGTTAGCCTCCTGCCTCTCTTTCTGTTTATAAATGAAGGTGCAGAGACAATTGTGACCTCCTGGAGCTGAATTAATACCCTTGTCTTTGATATTAATGTTAGCTTCAAGTTCGATCACTATTCAATCATCTTCACCCCTATCGCCCTTTATGTTACTTGATCTATTTTAGAATTTGCATCCTGGTATATGCACGCCGACCCCTTAATGAACCGCTTCTTCAAGTACCTGTTAATCTTTCTTATTGCTATAATTGTTCTAGTTACAGCAAACAACCTTTTTCAACTTTTCATCGGCTGAGAAGGAGTCGGTATTATGTCGTTTCTCCTCATTGGGTGGTGGTATGGGCGGGCAGATGCAAACACAGCAGCTCTCCAAGCAGTCGTGTACAACCGGGTCGGGGACGTGGGGCTAATTTTTGCCATAGCATGAATAGCTACAAACCTAAATTCTTGGGAGATACAACAAGTGTTTGTCACCGCCAAGGGCTTAGACCTCACTCTCCCGCTTCTAGGATTGATTGTTGCAGCCACAGGAAAGTCTGCCCAATTCGGGCTACATCCGTGGCTCCCCTCTGCTATAGAGGGTCCTACACCGGTATCTGCCCTACTGCACTCAAGTACAATGGTTGTTGCGGGTATTTTTCTACTAATTCGAATAAGCCCCCTGCTGGCAGAAAATTCCACTGCCCTGACCGTCTGCCTTTGCCTTGGCGCTCTTACGACCCTGTTCACAGCTACTTGCGCTCTGACGCAAAATGATATCAAAAAAATTGTTGCATTCTCAACATCAAGTCAATTAGGCCTCATGATGGTGACTCTTGGGCTTAATCAACCGCAGCTGGCTTTCCTTCATATTTGCACCCACGCCTTCTTCAAAGCAATGCTTTTCCTCTGCTCTGGTTCAATTATCCACAGCCTTAACGATGAGCAGGATATTCGCAAGATAGGGGGCATGCATCACCTGACGCCCTTCACCTCTTCTTGCCTCACCATCGGAAGCCTTGCCCTCACGGGCACCCCTTTCTTGGCAGGCTTTTTTTCAAAAGACGCTATTATTGAAGCATTAAACACATCCCATCTAAACGCCTGGGCCCTGGTTCTGACTCTTCTAGCCACCTCATTCACGGCCATCTACAGCCTTCGAGTTGTGTACTTTGTGTCTATAGGTCACCCTCGCTTTAACTCGCTTTCCCCCATCAATGAAAATAATCCGGCGGTTATTAACCCCATCAAACGGCTAGCCTGAGGCAGTGTCGTTGCCGGCCTTCTAATTACTTCCAATATTTTACCCCTCAAAGCACCTGTCATAACGATACCTCCCCTTCTCAAGCTTGCCGCATTGATCGTCACAATCGGAGGCCTTCTACTTGCCCTAGAGCTAGCGTCCCTCACAAACAAGCAGTTTAAACCCACCCCTTATTTAAATCCCCACCATTTCTCCAACATGCTAGGCTTCTTCCCTACGATTATTCATCGACTCTCCCCGAAGCTAAACCTAATCCTGGGCCAAACCATTGCAAGCCAGATAGTTGACCAAACGTGACTAGAGAAGTCGGGCCCCAAGGCCGTGGCCGCCCTTAATATCCCCCTTGTTACGACCGCGAGCAACACGCAACGAGGCATAATCAAGACCTACCTTGCCCTCTTCCTGTTGACCCTTACCCTCGCCACCCTTCTATTTCTTGATTAAACAGCACGCAAAGTGCCACGACTAAGCCCCCGTGTTAATTCTAGTACTACGAATAGTGTCAGCAATAATACTCAGGCACTGATCACTAGTATCCCCCCTCCTCCCGAGTATATCAATGCCACCCCTCCCACATCCCCTCGGAAAGTAGAGAACTCGCTAAATTCGTCCCCCGGGACCCACGAAGCCTCGTACCACCCACCCCAAAATTTGCTGGACACGAGCGCCACACCCAGGGCATAAACAGCCATGTAAGCAGCAACAGGTCGGCTCCCTCAGCTCTCAGGGTAGGGTTCAGCAGCAAGAGCCGCTGAATACGCGAACACGACTAGCATTCCCCCCAAATAGATTAGGAACAAGACTAGTGACAAGAAAGGACCACCATAATTGATTAATACCCCACACCCCATGCCCGCCACCACGACTAAACCTAAAGCGGCGAAATAAGGGGAAGGGTTGGAAGCCACGGCAACTAACCCTAGCACCAGCCCTAATAAGAATAAAGACATAATATAGGTCATAATTCCTGCCAGGAATCTAACCAGGACTAATGGCTTGAAAAACCACCGTTGTTATTCAACTACAGGAACCTCTAATGGCAAGCCTCCGAAAAACCCACCCCCTACTAAAAATTGCAAACAATGCACTCGTTGATCTCCCCGCCCCCTCCAATATTTCAGTATGATGGAACTTTGGTTCCCTCCTAGGCCTTTGCTTGATCACACAGATCCTCACGGGACTCTTCTTAGCCATACATTACACGGCCGACATCGCAACAGCTTTTTCATCCGTGGCCCACATCTGCCGGGATGTTAATTACGGCTGACTAATCCGCAACCTTCATGCCAACGGTGCATCCTTCTTCTTCATCTGCATCTACATGCACATTGGACGAGGCTTGTATTACGGGTCCTACCTTTATAAGGAGACATGGAACATCGGCGTTGTCCTCCTCCTATTAGTAATGATAACTGCCTTCGTGGGCTACGTCCTACCCTGGGGGCAAATGTCATTCTGGGGTGCCACCGTCATCACTAACCTTCTGTCTGCAGTACCCTATGTGGGTAATGCTCTAGTTCAATGAATCTGGGGCGGCTTTTCCGTCGACAACGCCACCCTCACCCGGTTCTTCGCCTTCCATTTTCTTTTTCCGTTCGTAATTGCAGGTGCCACCCTCATTCATCTCCTCTTTCTTCACGAAACAGGGTCGAACAACCCCCTCGGTTTAAACTCCGACGCCGACAAAGTGTCTTTCCACCCCTACTTCTCCTATAAAGACCTCCTAGGTTTTGCCGTACTACTTATTGCCCTGACATCCCTTGCTCTCTTTTCCCCCAACCTCTTGGGCGACCCTGATAACTTCACCCCCGCAAATCCATTGGTTACGCCACCCCATATTAAACCCGAGTGGTATTTCCTCTTCGCCTACGCAATTCTACGCTCCATCCCAAATAAACTGGGAGGGGTCTTGGCCTTGCTGGCTTCAATCCTCGTCTTAATGGTGGTACCCATCCTTCATACGTCAAAACAGCGAGGGATTACATTTCGACCCCTCTCCCAGTTCCTCTTCTGGACTTTAATTGCGGACGTTGCTATCCTCACCTGAATCGGGGGCATGCCCGTCGAACACCCCTTTATCATCATCGGCCAAATCGCATCTTTCCTATACTTCTTCCTCTTCCTCTTCCTTGCCCCACTAGCCGGCTTGGTGGAAAATAAAGCCCTCGGATGAGCCTGCAGTAGTAGCTCAGCGCCAGAGCGCCGGTCTTGTAAACCGGACGCCGGAGGTTAAAATCCTCCCTACTGCTCAAAGAAGGGAGATTTTAACTCCCACCCCTAACTCCCAAAGCTAGGATTCTAAGCTAAACTATTCTTTGAAAAATTTGCAAAAAATTTGCAAAAAATTTGCAAAAAATTTGCAAAAAATTTGCAAAAAATTTGCAAAAAATTTGCAAAAAATTTGCAAAAAATGCAAAGTATGCAAAATATACACGTATGTATTAACACCATACATTTATATTAACCATATAAGGGGTATTCAAGGACATATATGTTTAATCAACATATCTAGGATTACCACATTCATATATCACCATTACACTAAGGGTTACATAAAGCATATAGAGATTTATCTAACAATAAATTAAATCTTGGACAGGCGACATTTAAGACCGAACACAAATACTCATAAGTTAAGTTATACCTTTACCCAACATCTCGCCATACCTCAAAATCTTAATGTAGTAAGAGCCTACCATCAGTTGATTTCTTAATGCCAACGGTTATTGAAGGTGAGGGACAACTATTGTGGGGGTTTCACACAGTGAATTATTCCTGGCATTTGGTTCCTACTTCAGGGCCATTTATTGATGTTATTCCTCACACTTTCATCGACGCTTGCATAAGTTAATGGTGGAATACATACTCCTCGTTACCCACCAAGCCGGGCGTTCTTTCTACAGCGCATAGGGTTCTCTTTTTTTTTTTCCTTTCAACTTGCATTTCACAGTGCACACGGGAGTAACAGACAAGGGTGTACATTTTTCTTGCCCTGCAGATATGTTATGAGAGGTGGAAAGACTTTATACAAAGAACCACATATTAGGATATCATGTGCATAAGTTGTGATATTTTCTCCTAACTTCCCTAAGAGTTCCCCCTCTGGGATTTCTTACGGTTTCTTTGCGTAAAACCCCCCTACCCCCCTAAACTCCTGAGATAGCTATCAATCCTGAAAACCCCCCGGAAACAGGAAAGCCTCTAGAAGTATTTTGTGGGGATCCAACTTGCATCTATTTACACTATTAAAATAATGTGCAT